AAAATGATTCATGTCGTCAAGTGTACCCATTCCAAATTTCATTCCAATCAAATGATCCGCGGCTGCCAATATATCTCGCGGTAACAAAAATGTATTGTTATGAGGTATATCAAGATTCAGTCTCTGGTTCATATTTAGTCGACCAATCCTTCCTAATTCACATCTTTGTTGAAAAAATTTCTTTTGTAATTCCTTACATAAGGATTCAGAAAATACTGGACCTCCGCCTACACAAGTAAATTGTTGATAAAACTCCAAAATGGCATTTTCCTTTGACCCAATTTTTTTTTTTTCCTTATCGCTATCGCTCAGGAAAGACAAGAAAATCTCGGGGTAGCACACATTCTCTAGAATTTCTCTTAGATTCAAACCCATAGCTGATGATAGAACTAGAATAGATATTTTCTGTTTCCTACTCACACGAGCCCATATCCTTGCTTTTTTATCAATCTCTAATTCTACTCTTCCCCCCCAATCTGATATTATAGTGCCGGTATAGACCGAAATTCCGTTATGGTTCAATTCTGACCGGTAATAGATACCAGGGCTTTGCAATATTTGATTGATCACAATTCTGTATATTCCATTTACTATAGAAGTTCCCAGGGAATTCATTAGAGGAATGTTTCCAATAAAAATTGTTTGTTCTTGCATATCCCTACTGTTTTTCCAAATTAATCCCCCCGATACATATAATTCAGAAGAATATGTGAGTGATTCATATACAGCATCTCTTTCTTTTATCGATGGTTCTACTAATTGATATGTTTCCACAAATAATTGAAATTCAATTTCTTGATCTCTATCTTCAATTTTTGGAAACTTATAAAGTTCTTCTGCTAAGCCCTGATCAATGAACCTACAAAATCCTTCAAATTGTATCTGATTAAATCCAGGTATTGTAGACATTCCCCCATTTCCATCCCCAAGCATTTTTAATTTCCCATTTATTGAAAAAGAAATCCCATTATTGGATCGTTTTTCATCCAATTATATGGATCGATCAGCACTGATGGAATTGCTATTCTGTTTACAGAATCACATAAAATTTTATCTAACTCCATATATGAATATGGTATATGAATATGGAATGTCTGAAATACGTATGAACGGAGGAATAAAGAGAATTTTTATTTTCTACTCAAATTGGAATTTGCAACAGATACAACTGGAAAAGAATTGAGAAATTCCACTTAACTTAGACTTATGGAATTTTATATAGAATAACAAAAAGTGATTCAATTTCTACTATTATTTATGATATTACATATTCCAATACAATTAGATACCAGTGAAATAAAAAATTCGGGATTTGATCTCTTCGATGAGATAAAAACCCAATAGTTAGAAAGAATATAAAGTTGTTTTTTTAGCACTTAGCTTTTTTCCTTTTTTCGTGGATTTCCTTGTTCAGTTAAAAAAAAAAAAAAATGATTCGCACAGAAGAGATATTTTTTTTTATCTATTTTTTTATTTTAATAGAGTTTGTTGAAGCGCAGAAGAAGGTTTTATTAAGCATACGCGGATAGAACTATAGCTATCTATATATATGTCTTTCCTTTTATTGCGGGTCTATTCTGTAGAGCGCATGTCGTGCTCTAGCAAAATATCGATTTTCTATACTATAGGAATCATAAACAGATAAGATATCTAATTAGAGATATACGTGTAATAATTTATGTTCTGGGGTTTACATATACTCATAATTGTTGTTATAATTGAAATGGAGAAGGCTTTTTTTATTGAAAAGAATCAATACTGGATAGTTACATATCCATTTTTATTTTCTTATATCATTCGGGAAATACAATTTTAGATTCAAATTCGAGAATCGTTCATGAATTTTCAGTCAATAGTTAATGGTTCCAATTTGTCCTGAATTTTGGCTTTTGTGATTGAAAATTCACATTTTGTTTTTCCTTTCTATTGAAAGGAGAAAGAATTCAGATAGTGCGTGTTTTGACATACTATACAAAATGAATCAAAGAGATAGATCCAATCCAAAAAAGGAAGGATTTCTTTTAGGAAAGGGATTCAGATTAAGAAAAATAGGATTCAAGATACAAGTAAAAAAAAAAGAAGTTTAGTAAGAAAAAAGGGGGGGCATTTTCGTCTATTTTATATTTCTATTTTATATTGCCTTGGCGACATGGCCGAGTGGTAAGGCGGGGGACTGCAAATCCTTTTTCCCCAGTTCAAATCCGGGTGTCGCCTGATCAACAAAAGACGCGAAATACCTTATTCCGTTTTGCTGATATAACTTGTTGAATTTGTCCCCAATAGAAGCAGCGGAGGAAAAAGACTCGTGATATTTCCAAGAGCGCCACTGCTTATTTTGTTTGCGCTTAATCTTTCCCGATTCTACTAGCAATCATAAATCATATAAGAACTTCTTATAATTAATTGGTTCTAATTAATTGAATTGGATTTTTTGGATTGTTTCATCAATGGTATTGGACAAAATCTTTTTTTTTTTTTTACTCTGCGCCAGCGATAATAATATTAGTATTAGTGACTGATATTATTATTAGTGACTATTATTATTATTAGTGACTATTATTAGTATTAGTGAAAAATAATGGAAAAAAGTGAACAATACTAGCAAAATTCCTTCATATTCATAGAGATAGGGGACATAATTCACATGGATATAGTAAGTCTCGCTTGGGCTGCTTTGATGGTAGTCTTTACATTTTCCCTTTCACTCGTAGTATGGGGAAGAAGTGGACTCTAGGGATACTACTAATTGAGTTGAGAAATGAAACTCTATCAATTCTTTTATAGATCGTTCTGCAAAGACTTTTCAATTTAACTATTTTTAATTGAACTATTTATATTGAAATTGAATTCAATTTCTAAATTCTAAGAATTTAGTTTAGAATTTAGAAATTGAATTCAAAATATCTTCATTTCCAAATTCTATTCGATTCGAGTGGAGTAATTTATTCTATGAATAATATATGAATAATATCTGAATAATATCTGAATAATACCCTTTTAATCATAATCAAATAAATATTTTAATGATTCCCGTGTTCATATTTAAAAAGTAAAAAGAATACAAATGATAGGAAAGTTATTCCAACCGAATTCTTCCTAAATTCTCTATTTTGCTAAACTGGCTCTTATCCGAGTTATATATGGACAATAAGGAACAGTGGAACCTTTTTTACTTTTTATTTACTTTTTATTTGTTTGCCTTTTTCCGGTTCAAAGACAAAAGAAAGTAGTTCTTTTTTTAGTTATTTAAAAGTTATTAAATTAAGTGATTTTCTACGGGAAATAAAATAGACATAGTGATTCTCTAACGGGATACTCCGCATACTAAGATATTTTCTTGGATTGGAGAAGTCACATATTGCGTACTTAGTGCTTAGTGCTTAGTTTAGTATTTGTTTTATTATTTTAGTTTTAGAAATTCGATTTATGCTATACTTTATTGACTTGACTCATTTCATATTATGATTCAAAGATTTAAAATCGGCGGGGTTTACTAATCCTTTTCTTTTCGTCGAAAATCCAGGAATTGGAATCATAAGAGTAAGAGGCGCCTTTCAACTATTCCAGATTAATTGGAACCAACACAAATCAAACATATGAAGAAAAGAAATCCAATTTAAACCTTATGTACATTCCATATAGATAATTAATATCTATTATCTATATATCTATCTATATATGAAATATGAATATGAAGATGACATTCTAGATTGATCCATATTAAGCCCAGATCTTTCTACAGTACAACTTTATATACTAGAATAACAAAAATAGATAGTATGGTAGTAAATATATTACTTTCTACCATACTATCGGATCTCATAGAATCCTGCGGATTCTAGTTCGCTCATTTCAGCTAAAACGCAAAATTGGAATTCTTTTCATTTTATTTCGTTAATTCTTGATATTGATAAGAACTAAGAAGTCCAGTTTCATTCAAATTAATCACTTTGACTAACAGTTTTTACATATATTATAAGTAAAAAAGCAGTAGGAACTAGAATGAACAGTGCAGTAGCAATAAATGCGAGAATATTTACTTCCATAATCTCATCGTTTCGTTTTTCTTTACTTCACAATAATTCGGGATTTAATCCCATAAGAGATGATAAATCTTTCGCCTCTAAATTCAATGGGATGAATTCCATCTCATAGATAGATGATATCGAATCAGATCAATATCATGAATAACAATATCTGAACTCTCAAATCGATTTATCGTCGAGAATTGAATAGTATAACATAGAAAGATCATTTATTCATACAAAATCCAAAAATGGATTCCTGACCCAATCGAAAATTTACTTACTTTGTTACTTTATTTATCATTCTTTCTTTTCTATAAAACTCTCTTCTTCCTTGTACAATCATCTGACTAAGTATCATCTAATCGTCTTTAAACTTACATAGGTTACAAACAAAACAAACCCAAACAAACAATAGAAACGAAATGGGAAAGGGGGAGTTCCGTTCTTAACTCCTTTTTTGAATGATCTAATCTTATTGGATTGGAAAACAAAAAAAAAGTGTGATAAAGATAAGTCCTAGTACAGTATAAAAAAAAATAGAATATTCTACCAAATTCACTTTTTTAAAGTTTGTTTTTTCTTCGGCAGAAACCCTTAAAAAAGATTATCCATTCCCTCTCTCTATAAGAGGGGCAGAGTCCTTATTTGATTTTTATTTTTTTAATATACTCTTTACTTGAATTAGTAATGGGATCCATATAATATATCAAAACTTCAGTGTACAATTTGAATGAGATAGATTGTTTCAAATTCAAACTAGTAATTGAGGTTACACAAAATCGGAGCCAAAAAAGAAGAGACTTTTCCGATTAAAAGGATTTTATCAAAGAAATTAAAGTTATTTTGTATCGTACAAATAAGAATTCCATTTGTGTATGTGCTACCGGGAAAGATAGGGTACTCGATTCGATTTCATTATACGGATCGGGAGTAATCTAAAAGGCAAAATTCAGTGCGGTATCTCTTGGAATCCTGAATATGACGCTACCAATAATTGTACTAATCCACATGTGTCTTTATCCATCTCCACCGATACTAGTTGAAGAAATGAAAATGACCATATTTGTATTTGCTTTGATGAAAAACGAAAATAAACAAAATAATAAAGAAAATAAATAATATAAAATAATAATAAGGATCCCCTTTGGGAATGAAATTCTGCTATTTGTACCCCTTTTACAGAATTTTACATAAAATGAAGAGATGAATTGATGTATTTTTTTTTTTATTATTGGATTTGTCGGGACTGACGGGGCTTGAACCCGCAGCTTCCGCCTTGACAGGGCGGTGCTCTGACCAATTGAACTACAATCCCAGGGAAACGAAATACAGCATACATATTCTTCTGATTTCATTCAAACACTTTCTGTTTAGATTTTAAATTGTAATCGCCTCGTTGTAACAGAGTGCGAGTGGTAGGTAATATTGATATCCACGTGCATATATATTTTAGTGATACTGGACGAATTACTAGTTATCTTTTCGTTATTTCAAATAAAAATCTCAAAATCAATTGATAATCAACCTTTCAATGATAAAAAAAAAGACTCTTTTTTCTTTCTATTACTTTTTTTTTCTTAGACTTTCTACTTACAAATCCTGATATGAATCTAGATCGTCAGAAAGATCATAATTTGTGGTAAAAAAAGAAAGCAAATCAAATAAATAACAAGTAGAGCAGAAATTTTTACTTCTTTTTTTATCAGACATTTCGAAAGAACAAAGGGGTTATATCATTTCATGGTGGATCAGTGAATTATTGGGCCGAGCTGGATTTGAACCAGCGTAGGCATATTGCCAACGAATTTACAGTCCGTCCCCATTAACCACTCGGGCATCGACCCAGGAAGAAAAAATGCCAGACTTCTTAAGAATCCCCCATCAACTTCCTTTCGTAATACCCTACCCCCAGGGGAAGTCGAATCCCCGCTGCCTCCTTGAAAGAGAGATGTCCTGAACCACTAGACGATGGGGGCACATTTGCCCGATCGTCAGCATATTATACTCATAGTATGAACAGTTTTTAAAAATTGTCAATAGAATGAATTTCATTCGATTTTTCTATATTATTATATTCTAATAATATAGAATAAATTATATATAATATATTTACTTTACATAGATTTGATGTAGAATCTATTTCTATAGATATAGATTATCCGCATGCTGGCTCATTTCGGAATTGAATCAAATGGGCCCTTTTAACTCAGTGGTAGAGTAACGCCATGGTAAGGCGTAAGTCATCGGTTCAAATCCGATAAGGGGCTTTGTCCTTTTTTCATAAACCTCCCCCGGGAGTATTTCTATTTGAAGGGAGATTCCATTTGAAGGGGGAATAGAGATATTGTTATTATTTGTAATAAATAATAAATAAGGTAAGAAACTCTATATTTCTTCTATATTTCTAATAAATAGAATTTTAATAAATTCAAAATTAAATTTGAAGGTTAACATTATATTAACATTATAATGATTTATACTTGAATATAGAGTATACTAATATAGTAATAGTATATATAGTTATAAAATGGAACATTTGTTTATTATATTAAAATGAATAATGATAAGTTGGCTCTTAAATCGTCAAACTTTCCTATTTTATAGGAGTCCAATCAAATCAATTGTAAAGATTAGATTAGAAATCAACAAAAGAAAAAGTAAGTGGACCTAACCCATTGAATCATGACTATATCCACTATTCTGATAGTAAAATTCGATATAGATGAAATTGGAACAGTAGATCCGCTTTTTTCTTTCATTTTCATATTTCTTTTGACTCCGAAAAAAAATCTGTCGATATTTCTGATTTAATCTTTTTGTTCCTAGTTATCTAGTTATTCTATAGGAATAAATTACTATTTCCTTCCTCCATTCCACAGAAAAGTTTATTCGAAGTCACAACATAAAACATATAAGGGAATTTACAATATCTTTCTTAAATATCTTTCTTTGATTCCAGAACACAAGCTAATTTATATTGATATTTATATCTATATAATATATAAGATTAATAGGTGCGATAAAAAGACTTTCGTTTCATTTCAAATTTCCTATTATTTATTTAATATTGTATATTGTATTGAATTTAATAATAGAAAAATTCATTCTCCTTTTTCTTTTCTGACAGATAAAAAATAAAGTAAATAGAAAAAAGGTTCGAAGTGTCTTTCGCGCTTTGACCTGTGAAAGGGCGTATTCTGGGGTTTTATCTTCATCTGAAGAAAAAAGAAATATAAGAAAGATGACATTAAAATGAAAGAATAAAGTATAAAATAAGAAAAGTATATGATATGGTAGTAGTTTAATGCACATAGAAATTAGAAGAGTACATAAAAATATTTCTTTTTATAAATATCACAAACAAGATCCAAGAATAAGATCTGAGGATCGACTGGTAACGAAAGAGGGGATAACTTGTTCCTTGAATAATTCTTTCTTCTTTCAAAAAATTCATCTATTGGATTGATGAGTC